GTAAATCTTTCAATAGGCAAATATATCATATAAAATGTATAAAAATAAGATCCCAATAGCGTATATCAAGTAGATTAGTCAATTGAAACTGAACATCTAAGTAAGAAAGATTCATTTAATTTGGTCATACTAATTTATTCTATTGACAATTCCAAAAACTGTTCATACTATTATCATAGTATGATAACGGGTGGGTATGGGTATATATGCCCCTATCGTCTAGTGGTTCAGGACATCTCTCTTTCAAGGAGGCAGCGGGGATTCGACTTCCCCTGGGGGTAGCTTTTTATAAAAGTGGATTCATCATCATCATCATCATAATAACTTAACAATAAACCTAAGATCAATTATTCCTGGGTCGATGCCCGAGTGGTTAATGGGGACGGACTGTAAATTCGTTGACGACATGTCTACGCTGGTTCAAATCCAGCTCGGCCCAGTGCTGCACTAGGATGTACTATGTATCTTTTAGAAAGATAATACCATTTATTGTCTTCCATAAAATATGGATAAGGTACTTTATCCATAAAAATAAAGAGAGATATTTTGCATACTAAAAAAGGGGGTTGATTTTGATAATCCTTTACTTTATTCAGCTTTGATAAAGATAAAGTATCATGAAATAAAATTTGGTATTTCCCTTAATCATAATGAGATTTCTCTAATAATTATTAGTAAAATTGTGTGATTCTCCATATCATTACGATTCATATCCATTTCTCCGTAGATAGGATTATCCTTTACATTCGTGCATTTGTCATAATACAACAGATGAATAACATGTTGTGAGGATTCAATGCATATTGCGTATGTAATACACCCCACGGGGATTGTAGTTCAATTGGTCAGAGCACCGCCCTGTCAAGGCGGAAGCTGCGGGTTCGAGTCCCGTCAGTCCCGAACTAAGATCTAATGCACTCATCAATTCATTGATCTTCTCTTTTCATTTGGAATATAAGAAAGACAGATTCATTTCTCTTTTTTTATCTTTTACAAAGATAGGGAGAGACATAGATTATGTAAATCTTTATGATATCATTGATTATGTGGATATATATGTAGTATTTTGTTTTTCCAATTTTCTTTTTATATTTTATAAGGTATAGCCAATCCCCATCTTATTTCTTTTTTCCATTTTTATATATTGATGACTGAGATGGAGTAAAATGCTCGTATTATACTGGGTATACATATAAAAAGGGTATCTTTTTGTGATACTCTACAATTTAGAAACGATATAATGGTTTAACCAAAGTACAAAGTTTCAATTAAACCCCACTCCTTTGTATTTTGGTTATAAATGTTTCATTTACTAATTGATTTCATTGATAAAATCAAATGTATCCCCTTATTATGTGAATAATAAACTGTGCATTTTTATCCATTTTCACAAAGATAAAGTACAAAAAGACTAAAAAGTCTGCTTTTTTAGTAACTTTTTTAGTGGTTTTTTTTTATTTTGAGTTGTGCATCACTCATAGAGTAGTTATTTTATGCTTTATCTTTTTATATAGTTTAGGTATAATCATCCTAAAAATGAAGGGAAATCACATAGTATAAAGAAAGAAACTGGTAGGTTTTTTAACAAATGTGAAAAGCTTCAAAAAAAGGTATTTTTTATTCCTATAATCTCATAGAAATGGCAAGGAAATTCCATAAGATGATTGTATATGAATGGATATTATACTCAATTGGATTAAGTGATAATACTGAATCAGATTCTTATTTAAAATTGCTTTATTGTCAAAAATACGATAGTATCACATAAGAATATAATTATCCATACTAACTTCGAGAAGCAAAAGGTATTTCTTATGGAAGTCAATATTTTAGCATTTCTTGCTACTGCATTATTTATTTTAGTTCCTACTGCTTTTTTACTTATTATTTACGTCAAAACAGTTAGCCAAAATGATTAATTGGAATCCCACTTTGATGAATTCGTTTCAAATCTCCATCATGGAAGATATACAAGAAGGAGAGGAAATCAAATAAGATTCCAATTATTAGATTACATTGGAATGATACAGTGTAGTAGAAAGAACTTAGTTTTTTTCTACTACACTTTTTTAAATATCTGATTATATTTATATTAGTATTTTATTTATATATATATATAGATATATCATATCTATTTTTAATTTATTTCATATAATTACTCCAATTGTATACTCCAATTGTAAAATGTTCCGTTTTTTTTTCATTCCTACTATAAAATAAATCTATATAAAATGTAATTAATCCTTAATGCATTCGAAATACAAATATAAATCATAAGTTGATATTTGATATATGATATGGATACATCGATAATTTATTATCATTCTCATTGGATATGGAATCCATTAGAAATTCATATAGAGTTAACATATCCACATAATAAAAGTGTCAATTCCATTTCATTTCGTTTTCAGTAAAATATATCTTTCAATAAAAAAAAGAAGAATACAGAATTTAAAATAAATAAAAAACCAATTCTTTATTAGAACACAAAAATAAAAAATTAGGATCAAAAAACTAGTTAAGATAATGGTTAGTTTATCGAAATAAAAAAATACTTATCTTATGAAAAAAGGGTTTTATCATCTCTGTATTTATTTTTTTTTCATATTCTATTCCTATGTTTAAAGTCCACTCCTTCCCCATACTACTAATGAAAGAGAAAATGTAAACACTACCATTAAAGCGGCCCAAGCGAGACTTACTATATCCATGTAACTTATGTCTCCTATGTAAATCAAATTATTGCATATTGCATTATTATTTATAAAATATAATATATATAATTATAGCAGAATTAATGGAGTAGAGTCAAAACAACAAGGGAAGGGGATTCTCATCTACGACTCTTAAGAAACCAATGATTACGAATGCATAAAAAATAAAATGCATTGTGGTATTTTTGGTAGAATGATAAAGTATTAAGTACAACTATAAGACATTTTAACAAATTAACGAAAAAAAATATTCCGAATCAAGCAGACGTTATACGATAAATTCCTTTGGTTGGTTTGATGATCAGGCGACACCCAGATTTGAACTGGGGATAAAGGATTTGCAGTCCCCTGCCTTACCTCTTGGCCATGTCGCCCTAACAATCGGATCCAAAATCCATAAATCAATTATGGAATTGAATAAAAAATCACAATTAGATTATGATCTATTGTTATACATGTTGTCCCAGGTGACAGTATGCTAAAAACTAAAAGTGCGTTGGAAAAATAGTTGCTCACATTATTTTGTTATCCTTTGTTTTATGAATCTAAATTATCCATTCTTACTATTTTACTAGTAATTCTTATTACTCAACAATGAATTACGAAAAAAGGATTTGAATTTGTTTAACATTCAAATAAATGAGCTATGCAAATTCAATATAAAATAAAGTTTCAATAAAGTCAAATAAACCACAGGCCAACTATTCTTCTAAGAATAATTTTTTGATCTTATCATTAGAAACTAGAAAGCAGATTTCATGAGGACTTTTTGACATCACAATTGGATTTTCATATCATCTTACTCACTCAATTTCGATTATCTATGTATATCTATAAAAAACTCCATAGGTTTCAGTGAAAGGATTCCTTACAGGAAAAAGGGATCCAGTCCTTCTCTTTCCATCTGTACTTGTTTTTTTACATCAAACTCTGTTCGAAACAGTTATTTATTTATATATTATATTTATATCCATTTATCCATTAATAGGTATAAAATAGCTATAGGGAATTCACTCCAATTTTATGTGATTCAGTAAGCAGAATGCACATTCTATCCTTGGTAAATCGATTCTTATGGCTCGATTGAATAGTAAAGTAAGCAAAAAAGATGGAATTTAACACTTTTAAAATAAATAGCAAACTTAAGATGCGTCAAAATGAAAATGAGGGAATGTCCATCATTCCTGCGTTTAGTCAGATCCAATTTGTTGGATTTTGTAGGTTTATTAGTCAAGGCTTAATGGAAGAATTTCATAAGTTTCCAAAAATTGAAGATACAGATCAAAAAATGGAATTTCAATTATTTGGAGAGAGATATCAATTGGTAGAACCCTTGATAAAAGAAAAAGATGCTGTATATGAATCACTTACATATTCTTCTGAATTATATGTACCGGCAGGCTTATTTTTGAAAACTGGTAGAGATATGCAAGAACAAACCGTTCTTATAGGGAACATTCCTCTAATGAATTCCCTTGGAACTTTTATAGTAAATGGAATATACCGAATTGTTATTAATCAAATATTGCAGAGTCCCGGTATTTATTACCGTTCCGAATTGGATCATAACGGAATTTCTATCTATACCGCGACTATAATATCAGATTGGGGAGGAAGATCGGAATTGGAAATGGATAGAAAAGCAAGGATATGGGCTCGCGTGAGTAGGAAACAAAAAATATCTATTCTAGTTCTATCATCAGCTATGGGTTTAAATTTAAAAGAGATTCTGGATAATGCTTGTTACCCCGAGATATTATTGTCTTTCCTGAATGAGAAGGAAAAAAAAAAGATTGGATCAAAAGAAAATGCTATTTTGGAGTTTTATCAACAATTTACTTGTGTAAGCGGTGACCCTTTATTTTCTGAGTCTTTGTGTAAAGAATTGCAAAAGAGATTTTTTCAACAAAGATGTGAATTAGGAAAAATTGGTCGACGAAATATAAACCAGCGATTAAATCTTGATATACCTCTGAATAATACATTCCTGTTACCGCGAGATGTATTGGCCGCTGCGGATCTTTTGATTGGAATGAAATTTGGAATGGGTACAATTGACGATATGAATCATTTGAAAAATAAACGTATTCGTTCTGTAGCGGATCTTTTACAGGATCAATTTGGATTGGCTCTTTTTCGTTTAGAAAATGCGGTTCGAGGAACTATATGCGGAGCAATACGGCATAAATTAATACCCACTCCTCAAAATTTGATAACTTCAACCTCACTAACAACTACTTATGAATCTTTTTTTGGCCTACATCCTTTATCTCAAGTTTTGGATAGAACAAATCCATTAACGCAAATTGTTCATGGAAGAAAATTAAGTTATTTGGGTCCTGGCGGATTGACAGGACGAACTGCTAGTTTTCGTATACGAGATATTCACCCTAGTCATTATGGACGTATTTGTCCAATTGACACGTCTGAAGGAATCAATGTTGGCCTTATTGGATCCTTAGCTATTCATGCGCGGATTAGCCCGTGTGGATCCATGGAGAGTCCTTTTTATGAAATATCTGAGAAGCAAAAAGAAAAGGAGGGTAAGATCCTTTATTTATCCCCCCAAAAAGATGAATATTATATGGTAGCAGCAGGAAATTCTTTGGCTTTGAATAGAGGTATTCAGGAAGAACAAGTTGTTCCAGCTCGCTACCGTCAAGAATTCCTAACTATTGCATGGGAAAAGATTCATTTTAGAAGTATTTTTCCCTTCCATTATTTTTCGATGGGAACTTCCCTCATTCCTTTTATTGAGCATAATGATGCAAATCGTGCTTTAATGAGCTCCAATATGCAGCGCCAGGCAGTTCCTCTTTTTCGGTCCGAAAAGTGTATTGTTGGAACTGGGTTGGAACGCCAAACCGCTCTAGATTCGGGCGTTTCCCTTATATCGGAATACGAGGGAAAGATCATTTATAATGATTCTCAGAAGATCCTTTTATCAAGTAATGAGAGTACTATAAGTATTCCACTAGTTATGTATCAACGTTCTAACAAGAATACTTGTATACATCAAAAATCTCGGGTTCGACAAGGTAAATACATAAAAAAAGGACAAATTTTAGCGGACGGAGCAGCTATTGTTGATGGGGAACTGGCTTTAGGAAAAAACGTATTAGTAGCTTATATGCCATGGGAAGGGTATAATTTTGAGGATGCAGTACTAATTAGTGAACGTCTGGTATATGAAGAGATTTATACCTCTTTTCACATCCGGAAATATGAAATTCAGACTCATATGACAAACCAAGGTCCTGAAACGATTACTAAAGAAATACCACATCTAGAGGCTCATTTACTTCGTAATTTAGACAGAAATGGGATTGTGATGTTGGGATCTTGGGTGGAAACAGGTGATATTTTAGTAGGTAAATTAACGCCTCAGATAATAAATGAATCCTCATATGCCCCCGAGGATAGATTATTACGAGCCATACTTGGCATTCAGGTATCAAACACAAAAGAAACTTCTCTCAAATTACCTATAGGTGGAAGGGGCTGTGTTATTGATGTCAAATGGACCCAGAATAAGGAGGGTTCTAGCTATAGTTCAGAAAGGATTTGTATATATATATTACAGAAACGTGAAATAAAAGTAGGTGATAAAGTAGCTGGAAGGCACGGGAATAAGGGTATCGTTTCAAAAGTTTTGCCTAGAGAGGATATGCCCTATTTGCAAGACGGAACGCCTGTTGATATAGTCTTTAATCCCCTGGGAGTACCCTCACGAATGAATGTGGGACAAATATTTGAATGCTCCCTTGGATTAGCAGGAGACCTTTTGAAAAGACATTATCGAATTGTGCCCTTTGATGAGAGATATGAACAAGAGGCTTCTAGAAAACTAGTGTTTTCTGAATTATATTTAGCCAGTAAACAAACCAAAAATCCATGGGTATTTGAATCCGAGTACCCAGGAAAAAGTATAATCTTCGATGGAAGAACTGGAGATCCTTTTGAGCAACCTGTCTTAATAGGAAAGTCCTATATCTTCAAATTAATTCATCAAGTGGATGATAAAATACATGGGCGTTCGAGTGGGCATTATGCACTTGTTACACAACAACCCCTTAGAGGAAGGGCCAAGCAAGGGGGGCAACGAGTAGGGGAAATGGAGGTTTGGGCTTTAGAGGGATTTGGTGTTGCTCATATTTTACAAGAAATGCTTACTTATAAATCTGATCATATTAGAGCTCGTCAAGAAGTACTTGGTATTACGATCATTGGAGGAAGAATACCTAATCCAGAGGATGCACCAGAGTCTTTTCGATTGCTCGTTCGAGAACTACGATCTTTGGCTCTAGAACTGAATCATTTTCTTGTATCTGAAAAAAACTTCCAGATCCACAGGAAGGAAGCTTGATCTGAATGAATCCTTTTTTTTTTTTATGATCGACCAATATAAACATCAACAACTTCAAATTGGACCAGTTTCTCCACAACAAATAAGGATTTGGGCCAACAAAACCCTACCGAATGGAGAAATCGTTGGAGAAGTCAAAAAGCCTTATACTTTTCATTATAAAACCAATAAACCAGAAAAAGATGGATTGTTTTGCGAAAAAATCTCTGGACCTATAAAAAGCGGAATTTGCGCTTGTGGAAATTATCGAGTGATCGGAGCTGAAAAAGAGGAAAAAATCTTTTGCGAACAATGTGGAGTAGAATTTATTGATTCTCGAATACGAAGATATCAAATGGGGTATATAAAACTCGCATGCCCAGTGACTCATGTATGGTATTTAAAACGTCTTCCTAGTTATATCGCGAATCTTTTAGATAAACCCCTTAAGGAATTAGAAAGCCTAGTATACTGCGATGTGTGATTTGATCAAGATTGACATTTTACAGATTTATATTGAGAAGCTGTCATCCTATTCAATCTGATTTGGATGCCCTAATTCTGACATGTATTTGTGTATCAAATACAAATAAATAACATGAAACTTAGAAGATTAGGAGGGTTTATGGAATACTTCCAAATAAAAGGGAATTGATCTATGGCCGATGCTGTAACACACCTGTATCATATGAATAGTTAGCTTTACTTCATCAAAAATCCTTTTTTGTAAAACTAACCATTGGATTTCCTTTAAAGAGTATTAGAAATATTTTTTTTGTTTAAGCAAGCAAAGGAAATCTAGCATGGTTACAGAAGTTTATCTATCGCATACATACTTCAAGGGATATACAAGCATAGCATAGCCATCGGGGTAAGCAGAGACCTAAAAGATCAAATATAACAATATCTATAATAGACAAATAAATTCCTTACGAATAAAATAAAGAATAAACAAAACAATGTTTTAACAATTTCATTAAGGAAATAGACTACTCAATCATTCTGCATATCCATTTTTGAATAATTTATTCAGAAAAATAAAGTAAATAGTAAATAAAGTAAAAAAATAACGAATCCATTCCAATGAGTAATATCAAATTGAGTAATGAGTAGCTTCTTGTAAGGGTTTTTATCGAACAAAAAAAATAAAAAAAGTTATCTTTAGTAGAACGACTTAAGCCGGATGAGTGGAAACACTCACGTCCGATTTTGAAAGGGGGTTCCTGTGCTATAGGAACCTATCTTGATTTCTCTTTGGCTAGGCCCATAATTAAAAAACCTACTTTCTTACGATTACGAGGTTTATTCGAATATGAAATTCAATCCCGGAAGTATAGCATCCCACTTTTTTTTACTACCCTAGGATTCGAAACATTTAGAAATCGGGAAATCACAGCGGGAGCGGGTGCTATTCGAGAACAATTAGCTGATTTAGATTTGCAAATTATGATAGAAAATTCCTTGATAGAGTGGAAGGAATTAAGTTACGAGTGGTCTACTGAAAATGAATGGGAAGATAGAAAAATTAGAAGAAGAAAAGATTTTTTGGTTAGGCGTATGGAATTAGCTAAACATTTTATTCGAACAAATGTGGAACCAGAATGGATGGTTTTGTGCTTATTACCAGTTCTTCCTCCCGAATTAAGACCTATCATCCAAATAGATGGGGGTAAACTAATGAGTTCGGATATTAATGAACTTTATCGAAGAGTTATCTATCGAAACAATACTCTTATGGATCTATTAGCTACAAGTAGATCTACACCAGGGGAATTGATAATGTGTCAAGAAAAATTAGTACAAGAAGCTGTGGATACACTTCTGGATAATGGGATCCGTGGACAACCAATGAGGGATGGCCATAATAAAGTTTACAAGTCATTTTCCAATGTAATTGAAGGTAAAGAGGGAAGATTTCGTGAGACTTTGCTTGGTAAACGAGTTGATTATTCGGGGCGTTCAGTCATTGTCGTGGGCCCTTCACTTTCATTACATCAATGTGGATTACCGCGAGAAATAGCAATAGAGCTTTTCCAAACATTTGTAATTCGTAATTTAATTAGACAAAATTGTGCTTCTAACATCGGGATTGCTAAAAGTAAAATTAGAGAAAAAGAATCGATTGTATGGGAAATACTTCAAGAGGTGGCACAGGGGCACCCCATCTTGTTAAATCGAGCACCCACCCTGCATAGATTAGGCATACAAGCTTTTCAACCTATTTTAGTGGAAGGACGCGCAATTTGTTTACACCCATTAGTTTGCAAGGGCTTCAATGCGGATTTTGACGGGGATCAAATGGCTGTGCATCTACCCTTATCTTTAGAAGCTCAGGCGGAAGCACGTTTACTTATGTTTTCTCATATGAATCTTTTGTCTCCAGCTATTGGGGATCCTATTTCTGTACCAACTCAAGATATGCTTATTGGACTCTATGTATTAACAATTGGAAATCGCCGAGGTATTTGTGCAAATAAATACAATCCATCTAATTGCAAAAACTATCCAAATCAGAGAGTTTACAATAATAACTATAAGTATACAAAAGAACCCTATTTTTATAATTCCTATGATGCACTTAGATCTTATCGAGATAAACAACTCTTTTTTTTACATAGCCCCTTGTGGCTCAAATGGAGATTAGATCAACGCGTCATTACATTAAAAGAAGTTCCTATTGAAGTTCAATATGAATATTTGGGTACTTTTCATGAGATTTATGGGAATTATTTAATAGTTGGAAATCTCAAAAAAGAAATATGTTCTATATACGTTCGAACCACTTTTGGTCATCTTTCTTTTTATAGAGAAATAGAAGAAGCCATACAAGGATTTAGTCGAGCCACGACTATCTAAACTAAGAAAGTACGTTGGGCTATGCCCTTTCCCTGGCTGGGCGTTAGAGTTTTTCAAATGGAAAAAGTATCGTCTATTATCAGTGTGACATTTAGTCTTAAGATTGAGAAAAATGTAGTTTTAAAATTACTGACTCAGGTTTATTGTCAAATCCTACTCAGCATAATATAGAGGTCTTTATGGCGGAACGGGCCGATCTGGTCTTTCACAATAAAGTGATAAATGGAACTGCTATGAAACAACTTATTAGCAGATTAATAAATCATTTTGGCATGGGATATACATCCCATATCCTGGATCAAGTTAAAACTTTGGGTTTTCATCAAGCTACTGCTACATCCATTTCATTAGGAATTGATGATCTTTTAACAATACCTTCTAAGGGATGGTTAGTCCAAGACGCTGAGCAGCAGAATTTTCTTTTGGAAAAACATCATATTTATGGGAATGTACACACGGTAGAAAGATTACGTCAATCCATTGAGATATGGTATGCTACAAGTGAATATTTGAGACAAGAAATGAATCCGAATTTTAGGATGACCGATCCTTCGAATCCCGTCTATCTAATGTCTTTTTCGGGAGCTAGAGGAAATGCCTCTCAGGTACACCAATTAGTTGGTATGAGGGGATTAATGTCGGATCCACAAGGACAAATGATTGATTTACCCATTCAAAGCAATTTACGCGAGGGACTGTCTTTGACAGAATATATCATTTCTTGTTATGGAGCCAGAAAAGGGGTTGTGGATACAGCTGTACGAACATCAGATGCTGGATATCTTACACGTAGACTTGTTGAAGTTGTTCAGCATATTATTGTACGTAGAAGAGACTGTGGTACTATACGAAGTTTTTCTGTGAGTCCTAAAAATGGGATAACGGAAAAGATTTTTGTTCAAACACTAATTGGTCGTGTATTAGCAGATGATATATATATTGGTTCACGATGCATTGCAACTCGAAATCAAAATATTGGGATTGGACTAGTCAATCAATTCATAACTTTTCGAGCACAACAAATATATATTAGAACACCTTTTACTTGCCGAAGTACATATTGGATCTGTCAATTATGTTATGGTCGTAGTCCCACTCATGACGATTTAGTTGAATTAGGCGAGGCTGTAGGTATTATTGCGGGTCAATCTATTGGAGAACCGGGTACTCAACTAACATTAAGAACTTTTCATACAGGTGGAGTATTTACGGGTGGCACCGCTGAACAGGTGCGAGCTCCTTCTAATGGAAAAATTATATTCAATGAGGATTTGGTTCATCCTACACGTACTCGTCATGGGCATCCTGCTTTTTTATGTTCGATAGACTTGTATGTAGTTATTCAAAGTCAAGATATTGTACATAAAATGAATATTCCCCCAAAAAGTTTAATTTTAGTTCAAAATGATCAGTATGTAGAATCGGAACAAGTGATTGCTGAAACTCGTACGGGAATATCCACTTTTATTTTTAAAGAGAGGGTACGAAAACATATTTATTCTGACTTAGAGGGCGAAATGCACTGGAGTACTGATGTATATCATATGGCTGAATATATATATAGTAATGTTCATCTATTGCCAAAAACAAGTCATTTATGGATATTAAAAGGAAGTCCATGCATCTCTAATATAGTATCGTTTTCGCTCTACAAGGATCAAGATCAAATGAATACCTATTCTTTTTCTGTTGATGAAAGATGGATTTCAAATGTTTCAATGACAACTGATCAGGTCAAAGGGAAATTGTTTGCTACTTCCGTTAACAAAAAAGATAGGGAAATGATTCATCTTAATTCTTTAAGATCCAATCTCCAGGATCAATGGAATTTGATCTATCCTTCTACGTTTCAAGTCAACTCGGATTTATTATCAAAAAAACGAAGAAATAGATTTCTAATCCCATTAAAATATAATCAAGAACAAGATAAAGGGTTAATACCTTGTTTTGGTATTTCAATTGAAATACCTCTAAATAGTATTTTGCGTAAAAAGAGTATTTTCGCTTTTTTTGATGATCCACGATACAGACAAAATCATTCAGGTATTACTAAATATGGTACTGTAGAGGCAGATTCCATCATCAAAAAAGAAGATTGGATTGAATATCAAGGAGCAAAAGAATTTAGTTCAAAATATCAAACGAAACTAGATAAATTTTTTTTCATTCTCGAAGAAGTGCATATCCTACCGGGATCTTCCTCCATAATGGTCCAGAACAATAGTATTATTGGAGTAGATACACAACTTACTTTAAATAAAAGAAGTCGAGTAGGCGGACTCGTTCGAGTAGAAAGAAAAAAAATATATATTGAACTTAAGATATTTTCGGGAGATATTCATTTTCATGGGGAAACAGATAAGATATCGAGATACAACGCCATTTTGATACCACCGAAAACGAAAAAAGAATATTCTAAGGAATCAATAAAATGGAAAAATGGGATCTATGTTCAACGAATTACACTCACAAAAAAAAGGTATTTTTTTTTGGTGCGCCCCGTGGTAGCATATTGCCTAGCCGATGGCATCAATTTAGCAACACTTTTTCCTAAGGATCTATTCCAGGAAAAAGATCATATTTTACTTGAAGTTGCCAATTATATTATTTATGAAAATAACAAGTCAATCCGAGGGATTTCCCCCACAAATAGTCAATTAGTTAGGACTTGCGTAGTATTGAATTGGGATCAAGAAAAAAATGATTCAATAAAGGAAGTACGTGCTTCTTTTGTTGAGATAAGGGCAAATGATCTGATTCGTAATTTCGTAAGAATTGAATTAGTAAAGTCTACTATTTTATATAAGGTAAAAAGATATGATAAAGCATTTTTTGGATTGATTACCACTAAGAACTTCAATCATGCTAACAAAAATCCATTTTATTACAAGATGGGGATTCTATCATTTAGCCAATATAAAGGAGTATTTGGTACGTTGTTGAATCAAAATAGGAAATGTCCTTCTTTAATGATTTTTTCATCATCTAATTGTTATCAAATTGGCCCGTTAAATAATGTGAAATATAATAATGTAAAAAAAAAAAAGAATCTTATAATTCCAGTTAGTGATTTGTTAAGTCCCTTAGGTGATATTGTACCTAAAATTCAAAGATATACGCATTTTGATTCATCTTACCATTTAATAACTCATAATATATTCTTGTTAAATAAATATTTTTCGTTTGACAATTGGAAAGATCCTTTTCAAGCAGCTCAAATCCTTAAGTACTTTTTAATAGATGAACATAGGAGGATTTATAATCCGGATCCGTGCAGCAATATAATTATATTTATAAATCCATTCTTTTTGCATCGGTGTTTGTTTTATAACGATTTTTTTGAGGATACATTGACAAAAATTTACCTTGGAAAAATGATTTTTGAAAAGGGATATCTATTTCAATATGAACCACACATAATAAACAAATCTGGTCAAATTTTCATAATTCATGTGGATTCCTTAGTTATAAGATCAGCTAAACCCTATTTGGCTACTCCAGGATCAACTGTTCATGGTCATTTTGGAGAAATCCTTTATGAAGGCGATACATTAGTAACCTTTATATATGAAAAATCAAGATCTGGTGACATAACACAGGGTCTTCCAAAAGTAGAAAAAATATTAGAAGTCCGTTCGATTGATTCCATTTCCATTAACCTGGAAAAAAGGGTGGAGAGCTGGAACGAATGTATACCGAGAATTCTTGGTATACCCTGGGTCTTTTTGATTGGAGCTGAACTAACTATAGCTCAAAGTCGTATCTTTTTGGTTAATAAGATTCAAAAGGTTTATCGATCCCAAGGGGTGCAGATCCATAATAGACATATAGAAATTATTGTACGTCAAGTAACATCAAAGGTATTGGTTTCAGAAGAGGGAATGTCAAACGTTTTTTCACCCGGCGAATTAGTTGGATTGTTGAGAGCGGAACGCGCAGGTCGCGCTTTGGACGAATCCATCTGTTATCGGGTAATCCTATTAGGAATAACAAAAGCGTCTCTGAATACTCAAAGTTTTATATCCGAGGCGAGCTTTCAAGAAACTGCTCGAGTTTTAGCAAAAGCTGCTTTACGAGGTCGTATTGATTGGTTAAAGGGTTTGAAAGAGAACGTTGTTCTTGGGAAAATTATACCCGTAGGTACTGGATTCAAAAAAGTGATGTATCGTTCAGGACAAGGGAATCATTTTGAAATTCAAAAAGCTGTTTGAGTCATAATCGGATTACATTATATAGAATAGAATTCTTTTTTTATGTGATCAAGCTTTTTCTAAGTAAAAATGTTTATGAAACACTATAAAAAACTTAGGTTTTATATTTTTAAATGGAATTCAAACCATAAATTAGGATATTGGAAAAAATCAGAATAAGTAGTTTACAATTGTTATGGTTTATGCTGTGTCCTAATTTAAAATTGTAAAAAAGTTTTGTCGGAGTTGTTTTTAGTTAAAGAGATTTTTTCTCTTTGTTTTTTAATTAGTAATATTCCAGTTGAATTGATTAATAATCAATTCAATTAATCATTAATCAATTTCAATAAAAGAAAAAGGGAAATGTGAAAAAAAAAATGACAAGAAGATATTGGAACATTCATTTGGAAGAGATGATGGAAGCAGGAGTTCATTTTGGTCATGGTACTAAGAAATGGAATCCTAGAATGGCGCCTTATATTTCTGCAAAACGTAAAGGTATTCATATTACAAATCTTGCTACAACAGCTCGGTTTTTATCAGAAGCTTGCGATTTAGTTTTTGATGCAGCAAGTGTCGGAAAAAGCTTCTTAATTGTCGGTACTACAAATAAAGCAGCAGATTTAGTAGCATCAGCCGCAATAAAGGCTCGATGTCATTATGTTAATCAAAAATGGCTCAGCGGTATGTTAACAAATTGGTCGACTACGGAAACTAGACTTTATAAGTTCAGAAATTTAAGAACGGAAGAAAAGATAGGTAACCATCTTCAAAAAAAGGATGTCACAATGTTTAAAAAAACATTATCGACTTTAAAAACCTATCTCGACGGGATCAAATATATGACGAAGTTACCGGATATAGTGATCATCGTTGATCAGCAAGAAGAATATACGGCTCTCCGAGAATGTGCCGTTTTGGGGATTCCGATAATTTGTTTAATTGATACAAATTGTGATCCTGATCTTGCAGATCTTTCAATTCCAGCTAATGATGACGCTATAGCGTCAATTCGGTTGATTCTTAACAAATTGGTCTCTGCAATTTGTGAGGGTCGGTCAAAGTATAGTTCTAGCTATATAAGAAGTCATTAATTGAATTAATAGTTCCTTTTTGAGTACTTCCATTATCTTTTTATATATTTATTGGATCGGTTTATTTTTAGAAAGTATATTCATTACTATTCGTTTTCTTTATTCTTTATATATATAATAATAAATAAATATATATATATACAATTATCCGATAAAATTATCCGTTAGCGTTGAATTTATTTTCTTCATTTTTGGTATGCTAACTATACATATCATATAAACTATCCATATACGATGAATTATTCCAATTGGTAAGTTGAGAAAGAGATGGTTGAATCAAAATAATAACTTTTTGAAATGAACTTTTTATCAAAGAACGATATGAGCATTATACCATGTTCGATTGAAACACTTAATGGATTGTACGATATATCGGGTGTAGAGGTAGGCCAACATTTATATTGGCAAATAGGAGATTTACAAGTCCATGCTCAAGTCCTTATAACTTCTTGGTTTGTAATTGTTATTTTATTAGGTTCGGTTATCATATCCGTTTGGAATCCACAAACCATTCCACCCGATGGTCAGAATTTTTTTGAGTATCTTCTCGAATTTATTCGAGACTTGAGCAAAACTCAAATAGGAGAAGAAGAATACGACCCTTGGGTTCCCTTTATTGGAACTCTTTTCTTATTTATTTTTGTTTCGAATTGGTCTGGTGCTCTTTTACCTTGGAAAATAATACAGTTACCTCATGGGGAATTAGCTGCCCCCACAAATGATATAAATACAACAGTTGCTTTAGCTTTGCTCACGTCAGTGGCATACTTTTATGCGGGTATTAAAAAAAAGGGATTGGCTTATTTTGAAAAATATATTAAACCAACCCCAATCCTTTTACCGATTAACATATTAGAAGATTTCACAAAACCTTTATCTCTTAGTTTTCGACTTTTTGGAAATATATTAGCTGATGAACTAGTAGTGGTTGTTCTTGTTTCTTTAGTACCTTTAGTTGTTCCTATACCTGTTATGTTTCTTGGATTATTTACAAGTGGGATTCAAGCTCTCATTTTTGCAACATTAGCCGCGGCCTATATTGGTGAATCTATGGAAGGTCATCATTGATTAGTTATCAAAAGAGTCTAGTTTGTTGTTGAGGATTGTTAACTTTTTTTAGAGACTCTAATTGATTGAATTATTAGATACAAAATGAATAGATTATCAATTAATAGATATAATCATGGATAACCAAGAATTGTAGTATAAAATAGGAGTTGATATGATATTATTCAATCATAATAGTGGCTGGTATATTGGATACTTAATTATATTGATATAAATATCCAATTATAAATAGCAATAGGAATTCCTTTTATAATATGAGGTTTTATTTTTATATATAGGCATATGCTATTTATAGTTTTTTACTATATGTGTGCATATGTTATATATTATATGTGTATATGTATATATACATTCTATTTTATAGATATATTCTATTTTAGATTATATCTATTTTATCATATTTGATAAATAATAAATAAATATGTTATGTATATATCCAATATAATAACAGAGAATAATAATCTGCCATATTCTATTCAATTATATATTATATGTAAGACAAAAGCTATCAAAATAAAAATAGATATAGCCTTTCATGCCCTTTTGAGTATGGACAATATCTTCTTTCAATATCTATTTTATCTATTGGTATCTATATTAATCTCAATCAAAGATCAAATTACAATGCCTCTTTTATTTAATTCAAATTCCATTTTTTTCTATTTTTATACAGAAATTCTTTCAGATTAGATGAAATCCATTCCACTAGGAATTTCTGTCTACGCTTGTCAAATTGAAAAAAAAAAGAATCAAATAAATAAAATAAATAGCTAGAAAGTCATGTAATAACTAGAACTCGCTTTATATAGCTTTACAAGTAAATTTATCAAAATGTAATAATACGTATCATAGTGCATTATAATTATAATATAAATATAATATGGGTAACCTAAAAAGATGGGATACAAGTAATTCTGGTAATTGAATTTACTTCTAATTCTATTTAAATCATTAAATGATTTTGTCAAAATGGCAAAATGAGTGAAAAAGAAATAGTTTATTGGTTGATTGTATCATTAACCATTTCCCTTTTTTTTTGCACGAGGAACTTACCATGAATCCACTGATTTCTTCTGCTTCCGTTATTGCTGCTGGATTGGCTGTAGGACTTGCTTCTATTGGACCTGGAGTTGGTCAAGGTACTGCTGCGGGTCAAGCTGTAGAAGGTATTGCGAGACAACCCGAAGCGGAGGGTAAAATACGAGGTACTTTATTGCTTAGTCTAGCTTTTATGGAAGCTTTAACAATTTATGGGTTGGTTGTCGCGTTAGCACTTTTATTTGCGAATCCCTTTGTTTGATCCTATCCTAGAAATTTGTAAAAAGAATTCGCAATTCCTTTTGTATTTTAATAGCTTAAGCTTGTTTTTTCGTCGCTTTTTTTCTTCTGATATTCCCTTTATTTTCAGAAGAGACTACTAACTAATTCCCAGATACACCCGACTTATTTATTTCATTCATAGCTTAGTGCGTATAATGGAAATTCTTTTTTATTTTATTTTAGTTTAGTATTGCAATTCACACAATACCGAAGAATTCATCGAAATGGAAAAATGGAATAATGACTTCTTACCTTTTGAAAAAAAAAAAAGAAATTTGCTTTAAAAAATCTATTAACAAATGGCGAGCTAAATAATACAAATTGGTTATTTTTTAGTCCTATTTATAAGAGGAGAACATATGAAAAATGTAACCCATTCTTTCGTTTTTTTTGGCCACTGGCCATCCGCCGCGAGTTTCGGGTTTAATACCGATATTTTAGCAACAAATCTAATAAATCTGAGTATTGTCATTGGGGTATTGATTTTCTTTGGAAAGGGAGTGTGTGCGAGTTGTGTATTTCAAGAATGTCTTGGACTTATCCAAATGCATTTTATCTTTTGGATTAAATTGATATATGTAAGAAATATCAAATATTGCATATTTTGCATACAAAAAATCTAAAAAGGTGCATAATCTCGGCGAATTATTTCTGAATAGATTAACAAATCATATTGAAGAACAATAGCATTTCGCCACTTTACTTATTGGTAAATATGGATTCTCTAGAAACCAATAAAATCATGTGAGACTATTAATATGGTTAAAGCTAAACTGCTTTAAGTCTAGGCAAAACACGGTATTCTTTTTACAATTAAATGGATTACAGTTTTTGACAAATGAATAGTGAACAATTTATCCGATATAGAACACTCATATTGATAAAACGGTTGAAACTATTTATTTGTGATATAAATGGAACTTCTCCCCTTTTATCCAACAATGCCGAGTCGACAACCTATGTATCAAAAAAGAATAATTTTTTGGATTGGAAGTGATGGAAAAAGTCTTAAAGAAAAGATCTTTCTTTAGTATAGGATTTTATGTAAAAGGACAAAATAAAGAAACAATTTTGCTGACAATTAAAAAGGAATTTATAGATATAGATTGTTATCTGGTCAGAAGAATCCTCCTATGAGTTATTTTGTGTTTATACGTTTTGGTATAATACAAACTAAAAATAGAAGGTAAGCTCGTTCTATTTAAATATGGGAATACCCATAACATTGAGTTTGAGAGCCAAATGAATTGAAAAATTCATGTTTGGTTCGGGAAGAGATTATAAAAGTTTTTAAATTAAGCGTAAGATCATCTACTTTCATTAACGGATTTATTAGATAATCGAAAACAGAGGATATTAAGTACTATTCAAAATTCGGAAGAATTACGTAGGGGAACCTTTGAACAGCTCGAAAAAGCCCAGGCTCAACTAAGAAAAGTGGAACTGGAGGCAGATGAGTATCGAACGAATGGCTACTCTGAAATAGAACTTGATAAAGAAAAATTGATTAATGCTACTTATCCTAGTTTTGAAAACTTAGAAAAACTCAAAAATGAAACCCTTCATTTTCAACAACAAAGAGCTATGCATCAAGTTCGACAACGAGTTTTCCAACAAGCCTTACAAGAAGCTCTAGTAACCTTGAATAATTGTTTGAATACTGAATTACATTTTCGTACCATCCGTGCTAATATTTGCATTCTCGAGGCCATGGAAAAAAGATAATAAATGATTAATCCTTTCACTTTGTTATGTTAGTTTACAATTTAGGCATTATTTTTCCTTTTGCTTCTGAATAATAATAAAGAAACATCAATGGTAGCCCTTCGAGCTGACGAAATTAGTAATATTATCCGTGAACGTATTGAACAATATACTAGAGAAGTACGAATTCGGAATATTGGCACCGTACTTCAGGTGGGCGACGGTATTGCTCGTATTCATGGTCTTGATGAAGTAATGGCGGGCGAATTAGTGGAATTTGCCGAGGGTACTATAGGTATTGCTTTGAATTTGGAATCTAGTAATGTTGGCGTTGTATTAATGGGCGATGGTTTGATGATACAAGAAGGAAGTTCTGTAAAAGCAACAGGAAGAATTGCTCAGATACCCGTAAGTGAGGCTTATTTGGGTCGTGTTATAAATGCTTTGGCTAAACCTATTGATGGGAGAGGTGCAATTGCATCTTCTGAATCTCGATTAATTGAATCCCCAGCCCCCGGGATCATTTCAAGACGTTCTGTGTACGAGCCTCTTCAAACAGGGCTTATTGCTATTGATGCGATGATCCCCATAGGACGTGGTCAACGAGAATTAATTATTGGGGATAGACAGACTGGCAAAACAGCAGTAGCAACAGATACGATCCTCAATCAAAAAGGACAAAATGTAATATGTATTTATGTAGCTATTGGTCAAAGGGCATCTTCTGTGGCTCAAGTAGTTACTGTTTTCCAGGAAAGGGGGGCCATGGAATATACGATTGTTGTAGCTGAAACAGCAGATTCACCTGCTACATTACAATATCTTGCTCCTTATACAGGAGCGGCTCTTGCTGAGTATTTTATGTACCGTGAACGACATACTTTAATCATTTTTGATGATCTTTCAAAACAGGCACAAGCCTATCGTCAAATGTCTCTTCTATTAAGAAGACCTCCTGGCCGTGAAGCTTATCCAGGAGATGTTTTTTATTTGCATTCACGCCTTTTGGAAAGAGCTGCTAAACTAAGTTCTAACTTAGGTGAAGGAAGTATGACAGCTTTACCGATAGTGGAGACTCAATCCGGAGATGTTTCAGCTTATATTCCTACTAATGTAATTTCTATTACAGATGGACAAATCTTTTTATCTGCTGATCTATTCAATGCTGGAATACGACCTGCTATTAATGTTGGAATTTCCGTTTCTAGAGTAGGATCAGCAGCTCAAATTAAAGCTATGAAACAAGTAGCTGGAAAATTAAAGTTGGAGCTAGCACAATTTACAGAGTTAGAAGCCTTTGCGCAATTTTCTTCTGATCTTGATAAAACTACTCAAAAGCAATTGGCAAGAGGTCAACGATTACGGGAATTGCTTAAACAATCTCAATCCGATCCTATTACAGTGGAAGAGCAGATTGCTACTATTTATACTGGAACGAATGGATATCTTGATTCGTTAGAGATTGGGCAGGTCAAACAATTTCTTATTCAATTGCGTGCCTACTTACGAGAGAAGAAACCCCAATTCCAAGAAATGATATCTTCTAGCAAGATATTTACCGATCAAGCCGAAACTATTTTGAAGGAAGCGATTCAAGAAAAGATGGAACTGTTTTTCCTTCCGGACATTAAGGAACAATCCTAAATTTATTTATATTTATTCTTTTCTTATATTACTATGATATTAATCAATCAAAAATCGTTTGTAGTGGATTTCCCTTTTTTTAGTATAGTTATTTTATTTAATTAAAGTATAGATGGAAAAAATTTGCGTCCAATAGGATTTGAACCTATACCAGAGGTTTAGAAGACCTCTGTCCTATCCATTAGACAATGGACGCTTTTCATTTCATTCGGATTCTATATTGGATTCGTTAATATCCTGTTATTATTCACATAACAACACAAAGAATTACGTACAAAAAAGGGTTTATTGAAGAAGAAACCAATCCATAATAAAATGGTTGAGACAGAGTATGTAAAACAATAATAAGTGGACTAAGTGGAGCGGGTAGCGGGAATCGAACCCGCATCGTTAGCTTGGAAGGCTAGGGGTTATAGTCGACGTTAGTTAATCATAATAAACGTCTCTAATTCAGAACCAAACATGACATTTTGGTGTCATTTGGCTCCTTTATGGAAGAAAAAAGATTCCACGGAGTAATCCATTTTATCCATAACATCTATGTCAGCTATTTTTTTTGAATATGAAATAGAATACATTACATTCAAGGGTAACTGCTTTTTAGATGATCCTTTTAGATTTGAGAGGATAGGGATCCTATCCTATTTAATCTAATTACTTCGTTCCCTATTTCTATTCCTTATAGGATCGTGAGGAAAAGTTTCTTGTTTCCACCGAGCAAAAATAATATGTTGTTGATTTGATAGCTTTAGCAAACCAAAACCATCTTTTTAGCTATTTTGTTTCCATTTTTATAATACAAAAAATGGGAGATTTAGTTACGATTGGAAATAAACTATTTACCCATAGATACTTTACTCATACCTATGTAATTGTAGTAGATAATCTTAAAATTATGCTTCATGACTCCATAATGATAATTCAAATTTTGATCTATTTTATATAAATAGAGTTACTTGATAATATCAGTTTTTATATGGAAATCTCGAAAATGGATGTTATTTCTCAAATATGCTTTATATCATTTTGAGAAAAAGGATCAAATCCTTTTAAGAAATAAAGTGTTTATTGGAGTAGTAAAAGACCCCTTAACTCTTTATTTTATAGAACGAATCACACTTTTACCACTAAACTATACCCGCTACTTATGGATTCCTTATTTTATATTATTGCATATGACTCTCTTTTTTGTCGAACAAATAAAGGGTTATAAAAAAAATGATCTTAATAGAAATTTATATAATAAAAATAAATAGTAACAAAAATACAAAGAAAAAAGAAGATAAAATAGGAAAGAGAAAATATAAAGATACATATATAAAAAATATAACTAATTTCCATTATGCTAATTTAGCTTTTAAATTCTAAATTAACATAATGAAAAGTAAAATAATAAAATAAAAAAACTAAAATAAAAAGATTCAAAAAGGTCTACTAAACTTCTAAAACTAAAAAGGAGTAATAAATATACATTCCACATTTTCTTTTCTGCACTATTGTATTATACTAATACAATATTTAATACATATATATATACAATATATAAATATAAAAGAAAAAATATTATAAATAATAATATTACTTGTAATATTATTTCATTAATAATATGATATGAATGAATATTCATGAATTAGATTATTTTCCATTTATGTAATACATATACATAAATATATAAAATCAAGATGAGTGTGTTACCTATAATATTAACAATTAGATTAATCACAAGTGTTAAGAAAAGACGTATACCCAACCATGCAAAAAAAAGAAATAATTGTATATTCATTTTAAAAAAGTGAATCAATGAAAAAGGGATCAATTTGATCATTTATGTTTATATATGTTGCTATTTGAATTGCAATCGATATTAAGGAAAAAGTTTTCATTTCATATTAGGAGAGGTGGCTGAGTGGTTCAAGGCGTAGCATTGGAACTGCTATGTAGACTTTTGTTTACCGAGGGTTCGAATCCCTCTCTTTCCGTTCTTCCTTGATTATTTTTTTTACTGGAAATAATGAATTGGAAATAATTGGATTCTTTTTGCTTAGTTTATTAAATATACTATACAAATTTTTTAAAAAAGCCACAAATTATTTATTTTTATTCTTCGCGACCAGGATTACGTCCTGGATCATTAGATAAGAATCCAAAGATGAAGAGAGAAACGAAAAATATTACTATTGTGTAAACAAAAAGTTTGAGAGTAAGCATTATACAATTAAAATCTCCAAGATTTTTTTTTGAAAAAGAAAATAGATCACTTCTTTTTTATTTAACCATTTTTTACATATACCGTTTTAGGCTTTTCTTTTGATTTGGTTTTTTTTTCAATATATATATATATTTCTTTTCCATTTTAAAATAGAGGGTTTTTCATAAAGGACTTTTTATCTTATTAATAATCTATTCTTTTTTGTCATTTGATAAGCAAATACATTATACATTTATAACACATTATACATTTATAACTATAGAATTAGCGAAAACTTACAGCAGCTTGCCAAACAAAGGCTAATAGAAAAAAAAATAGAGGTATGACAGGCATAATATCAACGATTGGGTTGAAAATGGCATAAGCTTCGGGTAATTTAGCAAAGAAAAAAATATTTTGATAAATGACAGAATGAAAACAGATCCAAATTAAACTAAACAGATTAAGCATAAAAAAGATTTTGTTCTTTGAAATTCAATTAGAAAAGAGTATTTTAATGATAAGAAAAAAGGGAAATGCAAAAAATTGCAAGGGTTTCTATTTGCATACATTATACATTATCTTAATGGAATTCCATGTAATGATCAATTCCCTTTTTTGATTCTATATTATCTGTCTGTGTATAATGTTAGCAATAAACACATATTTTTGCTGTGGTTAATAAGTTGACGAATAATCAAGAGAACCATTAAAGTTTCTTTGTGTTCAAGAAACGTTTCAATGGGGCGTGGCCAAGTGGTAAGGCAGCGGGTTTTGGTCCCGTTATTCGGAGGTTCGAATCCTTCCGTCCCAGATTCTTTTTCTTTATGATCAAACAAAAGAAGAGATTCTTCTCTATTAATACATGAAATACAAATTGTTTAACAATTTGTTTCTTCTTATAAATAAAATAATATTAATAAAATATAAATATATTAATATTAAGTTTCAATTTATTGAAAATCTTATTCAATTCTCAATGTCGGAGAAATGGATCTTTTTTACTTTCTTTTTTAATCTTAAATAAAATTAATAAATGGAATTTCTTATTTATTTTTATACCTAATTTATGAATCTACTAATTGAACCAATGACTATTCATTATTTCATCGATATGAACTAATTATATTATATATAACTAATTTAATATATATATATCGATATCGATAGAAACTTGCAATTAAATTGGAGAATAATGTTATGGTAAAACTTCGCTTGAAACGATGTGGTAGAAAGCAACGTGCGACTTGAAGGAACTAATTGTCTGTGGATTTGTATATCCGCCATTTTACATATTAATTAAGATGCTCTTGGCTCGACATTTTATTCTTCAAGTAACCTTGTTTTTACTGGGGTTGAAAGTAAATAATATATAGTGAAGCTCGAGAAGAAGGGTTTTAGTAAGGGAAAGAATCTATGGTTAGTTAAAATTAATAAGTTAGGCCAACTTTGTAAGTATCCCTTTCTATCTTTTCTATAGAATTAGAGTAAGGTTTAAAAATATATAACATAAGAGGGTTATCAGATTTGATATCTTATTTAGATTAGATATTTAGATAAAAAAACAAATAAATACAAAAGGTATGTTGCTAGCTTTTTGAAAGGAAAAATCCTCGAAGGAATGTCTAAACCCAATGATTTCACAAAGTAAATCAACAATATTTCATAACAAGGAAAAACCTTTTTGAATTTTATTAACAATTCCATTGTTACTTTTAGGGCGATAAAAAGAAATGTGCTTGAGATAGGACAAATAAAAGCAAAAGAGTTTAGAGATGCCTCAAACAATTTACCAATCTTTTGATTCTTTAAAAAAGAATTCAAGCTAACTTGAGTCATAAGTATGAATATGGGTTTTTCTGTAAATAGTAAGAAAAGGGTCAAAATAAAATCCTAGTTTGATATTGATTTTATATTTCAATTATATACAGAAATGAAAATCCGTTTTTCTTGAGCCGTATGAGGAGAAAACCTCTTATACGTTTCCAAGGGGGGTTTATTTATATCTATCCCAATGAGCCGTCTATCGAATCGTTGCAATTGATGCTCGATCTAGAAGAGAAGGAAGAAATCTTCAAAGAGTAGGTTTCTACGATCCAATCAATAATGAGACTTATTTAAACATTCCTGTGATTTTGAATTTTCTTAAAAGGGGTGCTAAACCTACAGAAACCGTTTCTCACATTTTACGAAAGGCAGAATTGCTGAAAGAGAAAACAACTCAAAACGACTTTGAATTGGTTGAGAAATCAAATACTAAGTAAAGTAGTAAAGTTTACTAATTTTTAATAATTCAGATTATGGTATGGGATTATCTACACACCCTTTTCTTTTCATATTTTTCTCTTTGGTATAGAAATTCCTCAACTACAAAAATGTTTATTATATAATTTATATTTATTGTATTGATTGGAAATTGACTTGTTCTGCTTCTTTTTACATTTCATAATGTATTCTCTTTTGTATTTTTGTGTCAATTCAATATAACTTATTATTTACTTAATCCATTGGTTTTCTCATTAGTGTTTTTCTATTGACAATGGTTTATTTAAAAACTATAATTTGGTCAAGTATTAATAGATTTTTTTATCTACACTCGGTGGAATATAAATCCATATATTTATTCATGGTTTATGTTAATGAATCATTATTTATTATCCTTTTTTTGCAATTCATCTTATCTTTAACTTTAAAATGAGAGATTTTTTGATGGCATTAACTTTTATAAAAAGAAGAAATTATTATTTGATTTCATGTTCACTAAAATAATAATAGTAGTTCTTTCACTTCACCAATTATTTATTTTTATTCGTTCTTTTATAATTCCATTTTATTCGATCATTTTTATTTATTAAATTATCTGGGTTGCTAACTCAATGGTAGAGTACTCGGCTTTTAAGTGCGACTATGTTTTTTTACACATTTAGATGAAAAAGAATTCGTCCAGACTATTGGTAGAGTCTATAAGACTACGACTGATCCTCAAAGGTAATGAATGGAAAAAATAGCATGTCGTGATAAAATCAATGGATTTCCTTTTATTTTACATGTTTAGTTGCTAAGTGTTGGAGTTACAAAAAGTTTTGTAGCTTCTATAAATTAGAAAAAATAAAAGAAAAAGGATTCTGATTTTAAGTGTAGTCTAGTGAATAAATGGATAGAGCTTATTATGGCTCCAATTTAAGAAAATAAAAAGTAACGAGCTTATTTTGTTTTTGTTCAATTGGAATGAATTGAACATGAAATGATTATTCGATCTAATTATACGTTAAAAATAGATTAGCACCTATTATGGTAAAAAAGAAAAGAAATTGTTTGAATTTCACTTTGTATTTATTATCATTTTCTTTAAATAAATCCTAATTATTCTTGATTATGGATTGGAAACATATGTGTAGAAAAAACGGTATATTGATAAAGAGCCAAAATCAAAAGAGCAATCGGTTTGTAAAAATAAAGGAGTTTTTACCTTTTGTGATTTATATTCAAATGAATATAATCCCAACGGGATTAAGATTAGACTAAAAAAATATAAATAATCTGAATATCTACTAATGTGACTCTCCGTTTATTTTGGGGTTGTTAAATGGAATTTATCTACTCTATTTATTTATTATTCAATATCCCCATTCTTTTCTAACCGTATTGCATTATGTATTATTTTATAAACCAAGAACATCATTTTTTTTTACTTTTTCTCTGGTTCAAATCAAAATGAAAAAGTTACAAGGATATCTAGAAAAGGATAAATCTTATCAACAATACTTTTTATATCCACTTATTTTTCAAGAGTATGTTTATGTATTTGCTCATGATTATTGTTTAACTAATTGTTCCTTTTTTTATGAATCTGTAGGAATGCCTATTTTTGGTTGTGACAAAAAGTTTAGCTCAGTACTTTTGAAACGTTTCCTTATTCAAATCTATCAAACGGGTTATTTAGGGCATTTAAATAATCAGTTTCAGAATACCCCATTCATTCAGTATAAAGATTATTTTTATTTTTGTTTCTATTCTCAAATGATATTAGAAAGTTTTCCAATTATTGCAGAAATTCCATTTTCTCAACGTTTAGTATCTTTCCCAACAAAAAAAGGGATACTCAAATATAATCAATTACGATCTATTCATTCTATATTTCCTTTTTTAGAGGATCACTTTTCACATTTAGACTATGTAGTCAATCTAGTCATACCCTATCCTATTAATTTTGAAATTTTGGTTCACAATGTTCAAAGTTCGATCAAGGATATTGCATTTTTGCACTTATTACGATTTTTTTTGAATGAGTATTCCAATTGGAAGGGTTTGATTACTTCAAAAGAAAAGATTTATGCTTTTTTAAAAGAAAATAAAAGATTCTTTTTTTTTCTA